ATTTCCAAAAAATTGGTTAATAGATGGCATTCAGATAAAAATCCTATTTCCTTTCTGTCTAAAACCTTGGCACCGACCTAAGCTAAAGTCTTCTTCTACGGGTAGAATAAAAAAGAAAGGGCAAAAGGACGATTTTTGTTTTTTAACTGTTTGGGGAATGGAAACAGAGCTTCCTTTTGGTTCTCCCCGAAAAGGGTCTTCCTTTTTTGAACCTATTTTAAAGCAACTCGAAAAAACAATTGGAAATTTAAAAAAAAAAGCCGTTCTAATTCTACACGCTTTAAAAACAAGAACAAGATTATTTCTAAATATCTCAACAAAAAGAAACAAATGGTTTAGCAAAAGCAGTCCATTTTTAAAACCAATACTAAAAAAAATCTCAAAAATAAATAAAATTCTATTTAGTAGATTTAAAGAAGTAGATAAATCAAATGAAACTAAAAAAGAAAAGGATTATGAACTGAGTAATCAAATAATTAATGAATCACTAAATCAAATTAGATTTAGAACTTGGACAAATTCTTTACTGACAGAAAAAAAAATGAAGGGTTTAATTGATAGAACAAATACAATTAGAACAAAAATCGAAAGAATTACAAAAGAAAAAAAAAAAGTTACTCCAGGCATAAATGTTAGTCCTAATACTAAAAAATTTCAATTATCAAAAACTATTTGGCAAATATTAAAAAGACGCTGCGCTCGATTAATTTGTAAATGTTCTTTTTTTATAAAATTTTTCATTAAAAAGATATACATAGATATCCTTCTATCTCTGATTAATATTTCCAGACTGAATACAAAACTTTTTCTTGAATCAAGAAAAAATATTATGACTGAACCCATTTCCAATACTAAAAAAAATAAAGAAAAGGGTAATAAAACCAATCAAAATACAATTAACTTTATTTCAAATATAAAAAAGTCCTTTTATAATATTAGTAATAATAATTCCCATAATTTTGTTGGATTATCCTCTTTCTCACAAGCATATGTATTTTACAAATTATCACAACTCCAAGTTCTTAACTTAAGCAAGTTCAAATCTATTCTTGAATATCGCGGAACATCTTTTTTTTTGAAAACTTCAATAAAAAATTATTTTGGAAGACAAGGAATATTTGATTCTGAATTCAAAGATAAGAAACGCCCGAACTCAAAAAAAAATCAATGGAAAGGGTGGTTAAGATATCATTATCAATACCATTTATCTCATATTCAATGGTCTAAATTAATAGCGGAACGGTGGCGAACTAGTACCAACCAATGTCGTACAATTCAAGATAAAAATTTAAACAAAGCAGAGTCATATGAAAAAGAACAATTAAATTATTATAAACAACCAAATGATTACGAAATCTCTTTATTACCAAATCAAAATGATAATTTTCAAAAATACTCTAGATATAATATTTTATCTTATAGATATATTAATTCTGAAAAGAAAGAGGACCTATCTATTTATATATCACCATTGGAAGTAAATAATACTCAAAAGACTTCTTATAATGACAATACCCAGAAAACAAAATCATTTGATAGATTAGCCTATATGCCTAGCAATAATTTGCGAGTAAAAAGAGCTCTTATATATATGGAAAAAAAAGCGGATCGAAAATATTTTGATTGGAAAATTATCAATTTTTCTCTTAGAAAAAAAATGGCTATTGAAACTTGGATCAAGCTCAATACCAACAGGGATAAAAATACTAAAACCGGGACTACTCATTATCAAATAATTGATAAAAAGGATCTTTTTCATTTTATGGTTCATGAAGAAAACAATTCATCCAAGAAAAAAAAAAAATGGGATTGGATGGGAATGAATGCCGCAATACTAAATCATCCTGTATCGAATCTGGAACTTTGGTTCTTTTCAGAATTTTTCCTGCTTTATAATGCATATAAAATAAAACCCTGGTTTATACCAAGCAAATTCCTTTTTTTGAATTTGAATAGAAATGAAAATCTTAGTGAAGCCCAAAACATCAATAGAAAACAAAAAAGAATTATACCATATAACGAAAAAGAATATTTTGAATTATTAAAAAATAAAAAAGAAAATAAATTTGAAAATCAAAGAGATCTTATATCAAACACACAAAAACGACAAAAGAAAAAAAGTAATACAGAAGCAGAACTAGATTTCTTCCTGAAAAGATATTTACTTTTTCAATTGAGATGGGATAGTGCTTTGAATCAAAGAATGATCAATAATATTAAAGTATATTGTCTTCTGCTTAGACTGAGAAATCCAAAAAAAATAACTTTATCCTCTATTCAAAGGAGAGAAATTAATCTTGATATAATGCTAATTAAGAAGAATTTAACTCTTACAGAATTGATGAAAAGGGGTAAATTGATTATCGAACCTATTCGCCTATCTGTAAAAAAATCAGGACAGTTTATTATGCATCAAACCATAAATATTTCATTAATTCATAAGAGTAGGTGTCGTACTAATCAAAGATATCAAGAACAAGGATATGCTGATAAGGAGTATTTTGATGAATCCCATCTAACTCAAAATAATGATTCTTATTTGTTTTTCCCTGAAAATATTTTATCATCTCGACGTCGTAGAGAGTTGAGAATTCAAACTTGTTTCCATTCAAAGAATAAACAAGATATGGATAAAAATAAAATATTTTGTAATGGGAATAATTTTAAAAGTTGTGGTCAATTTTTGAATGAAAATAAAGATCTTGATAAATATCAATTAATTAAATTAAAATTCTTTCTTTGGCCCAATTATCGATTAGAAGATTTAGCTTGTATGAATCGCTATTGGTTTGATACAAACAATAGCAATTGTTTCAGTCTGTTAAGAATACGTATGTACCCACAATTGAAAAGTAATTAATGAAACTTTATATCCTGTCCCATATCTAGTATATGAAAAAAACCAAATGCATATATAACTTGTCTTACATTTTAGTCTAATGTATGATACTAATTTAATGTAATGAGTTATCCATTATTTCTCAAAATGAACTAAAAAAATCTTCTTAATTTTAAGATTTAAACAATTCTCTTTTGAAAATGCACAATATACTATTTTTTTGTATGCCTATCCGAAGCAGTGTTTAATAATTAGATTATAGAATTCCATAAAAAATAAGTTTATTGTGTATACCAAATTAAACCAACTCACATTATTATTACTGATCAGTAAAATTCATATTTGTAAAACAAAAAGGAGGATTATTTTATGGTCAAAAATACATTTTTTTCGGTTATTTCACAAAAAGAAAAAGAAGAAAACCCAGGGTCTGTTGAATTTCAAGTATTCTGTTTTACTAATAAGATACGAAGGCTGACTTCCCATTTGCAATTGCACAAAAAAGACTATTTATCTCAGCGAGGTCTACGGAAAATTCTGGGAAAACGCCAGCGCCTGCTAGCTTATTTATCAAAAAAAAATAGAGCCCGTTATAAAGAATTAATTGGTCAGTTGAATATTCGAGAGATAAAAACGCGTTAATTAAATTTTTTTTTATAACCTACTTTTCGTTTTCAGCAATTCATGGAAGAATGAATCGGGAAAAACCTATGACTGCACCAGCTACAAGAAAGGACCTCATGATAGTAAATATGGGCCCTCACCACCCATCAATGCATGGTGTTCTTCGACTCGTCCTTACTCTAGATGGTGAAGATGTTATCGACTGTGAACCAATATTAGGTTATTTACACAGAGGGATGGAAAAAATTGCGGAAAACCGAACAATTATACAATATTTGCCTTATGTAACACGTTGGGATTATTTAGCTACTATGTTTACAGAAGCAATAACTGTAAATGCACCAGAGCGCTTGGGAAATATTCAAATCCCTAAAAGAGCTAGCTATATAAGAGTAATTATGTTGGAGTTGAGTCGTATAGCTTCTCATTTGTTATGGCTTGGGCCTTTTATGGCAGATATTGGTGCACAGACCCCCTTCTTCTATATTTTTCGAGAAAGAGAATTAATATATGATCTATTCGAAGCTGCGACCGGTATGCGAATGATGCATAATTATTTTCGTATTGGAGGAATAGCTGCTGATTTACCTCATGGCTGGATAGATAAGTGTTTGGATTTTTGCGATTATTTTTTAAGGGAAGTTGCTGAATATCAAAAGCTTATTACACGGAATCCCATTTTTTTAGAACGAGTTGAGGGAGTAGGCATTGTTAGTCAAGAGGAAGCAATAAATTGGGGTTTGTCCGGACCAATGCTACGAGCTTCCGGAATAAAATGGGATCTTCGTAAAGTTGATCATTATGAATGTTATGATGAATTTGACTGGGAAGTCCAATGGCAACAAGAAGGGGATTCATTAGCTCGCTATTTAGTACGAATCAGTGAAATGACAGAGTCTATAAAAATTATTCAACAGGCTCTGGAAGGAATTCCGGGAGGGCCCTATGAGAATTTAGAAACCCGGCGCTTTGCTGGAGTAAAAAATACCGAATGGAATGATTTTGAATACCGATTTATTAGTAAAAAACCCTCCCCCACTTTTGAATTGTCCAAGCAAGAACTTTACGTAAGAGTCGAAGCTCCAAAAGGAGAATTGGGGATTTTTATGATAGGGGATCAGAATGTTTTTCCTTGGAGATGGAAAATTCGACCACCGGGTTTTGTCAATTTGCAAATTCTTCCTCAATTAGTTAAAAGAATGAAATTGGCTGATATTATGACGATACTAGGTAGCATAGATATCATTATGGGAGAAGTTGATCGTTGAAATGATAATTAATATAACAGACGTACAAGCTATCAATTCTTTTTCTCGGTTGGAATTCTTAAAAGAAATCTATGGCACCATATGGATATTTGTCCCTATTTTAATTACTGTATTAGGAATTACAATAGGTGTACTTGTAATTGTTTGGTTAGAACGAGAAATATCCGCCGGTATACAACAACGTATTGGTCCTGAATATGCGGGGCCGCTGGGAATTCTTCAAGCTCTAGCAGATGGGACAAAATTGCTTTTCAAAGAAAATCTTCTTC